CCAATGGTCATTGGAATTTCATATATCCTTCTATTCTCCAAGAGAATCCTGATTTCTTGGCGAAAAAGCGAAGAAATAGATTCATCAGCCCATTACAATATGATCAAGAACGAGAGAAAGAACTAATACCCTGTTTTGGTATTTCGATTCAAATACCCATAAATGGTATTTTACGTAGAAATAGTATTCTTGCTTATTTTGATGATCCACGATACAGAAGAAGCAGTTCCGGAATTACTAAATATGGGACCATAGAGGTGGATTCAATCATAAAAAAAGAAGATTTGATTGAGTATCGAGGAGCAAAAGAATTTAGTCCGAAATACCAAATGAAAGTAGATCAGTTTTTTTTCATTCTCGAAGAAGTGCATATCTTACCGGGATCCTCATTAATAATGGTCCGGAACAATAGTATCATTGGAGTAGATACACGACTCGCTTTAAATACAAGAAGCCGAGTAGGCGGATTAGTCCGAGTGGAGAGAAAAAAAAAATATATTGAACTTAAAATCTTTTCTGGAGATATTCATTTTCCTGGAGAGACAGATAAGATATCCAGGCACAGCGGCATTTTTATACCACCAGAAACGGAAAAAAAAAATTCTAAAGAATCAAAAAAATTGAAAAATTGGATCTATGTTCAACGGATCACACCTACCAAGAAAAAGTATTTTGTTTCGGTTCGACCTGTAGTCACATATGAAATATCCGATGGGATAAATTTAGCAACCCTTTTCCCTCGGGATATCTTGCAGGAAAAGGATAATGTCCAACTTAGAGTTGTCAATTATATCCTTTATGGAAATGGCAAGTCAATTCGAGGAATTTATCACACAAGTATTCAATTAGTTCGGACTTGCTTAGTATTGAATTGGGACCAAGAAAAAAATGGTTCTATAGAGGAGGTTCATGCTTCCTTTGTTGAGGTAAGGGCAAATGATCTAATTCGCGATTTCATAAGAATTGAGTTAGTCAAGTCCACTATTTCGTATACCGGAAAAAGGTATGATAGGGCAAGTTCCGGATTGATTCCCGATAATGGATTAGATCGCACCAATATCAATCCTTTTTATTCCAAGGCGAAGATTCAATCACTTAGCCAACATCAAGGAACTATTGGTACGTTGTTGAATCGAAATAAGGAATGCCAATCTTTGATAATTTTGTCATCATACAATTGTTCTCGAATTGGTCCATTCAATAGTTCGAAATATAACAATGTGACAAAAGAATCGGATCCCCTAATTCCAATTAGGGATTATTTAGGTCCCTTAGGCGCTATTGTACCTAAAATTTTGAATTTTTATTCATCTTACCATTTAATAACTCATAATCAGATCGTGTTAAAGAAATATTTGCTACTTGACAATTTGAAACAGATTTTCCAAGTACTTCAAGTACTTAAATACTGTTTAATAGATGAAAATAGGAGGATTTATAATCCCGATCCGTGCAGTAACATCATTTTGAACCCATTCCATTTGAATTGGTGCTTTCTCCATCATGATTATTGTGAAGAGACATCGACCAAAATTAGCCTTGGACAATTTATTTGTGAATATGTATGTCTATTTAAATACGAACCACACGTAAAAAAATCTGGTCAAATTTTAATTGTTAATGTCGACTCTTTAGTTATAAGATCAGCTAAGCCTTATTTGGCTACTTCTGGAGCAACTGTTCATGGTCATTATGGGAAAATCCTTTACGAAGGAGATACATTAGTTACATTTATATATGAAAAATCGAGATCAGGTGACATAACGCAAGGTCTTCCAAAAGTAGAACAAATCTTAGAAGTGCGTTCGATTGATTCAATATCGATGAACCTCGAAAGGAGAGTTGAAGGTTGGAACGAACGTATACCAAGAATTCTTGGGATCCCCTGGGGGTTTTTGACTGGAGCTGAGCTAACCATAGCCCAAAGTCGTATCTCTTTGGTTAATAAGATCCAAAAGGTTTATCGATCCCAGGGGGTACAGATCCATAATAGACATATAGAGATTATTGTACGTCAAGTAACATCAAAAGTGTTGGTTTCAGAAGATGGAATGTCTAATGTTTTTTCGCCTGGAGAATTAATCGGATTGTTGCGAGCGGAACGAGCAGGGCGTGCTTTGGACGAATCGATCTGTTATCGGGCAATCTTATTGGGAATAACAAGAGCGTCTCTGAATACTCAAAGTTTCATATCCGAAGCAAGTTTTCAAGAAACCGCTCGAGTTTTAGCAAAAGCTGCTCTACGAGGTCGTATTGATTGGTTGAAAGGCCTGAAAGAGAACGTTGTTCTGGGGGGGATTATACCTGTTGGTACCGGATTCCAAAAATTTGTGCACCGTTCAAGGCAAGACAAAAACATTTATTTGGAAATCAAAAGAAAAAATCTATTCGAGTTGGAAATGAGAGATATTTTGTTACACCATAGAGAATTATTTTGTTCTTACGCGGCAAACAATTTCCATGAGACAAATTTACATGAGACATCAGAACAATCATTTATGTGATTTAATGATTCCTAAGAGCGGATTCATTTTAACTTTAACTATCTTTTAACTATACTGGTCTGATTATTGATTTGGTAATAAATAAAATAAGTAATTAAAAAAATTTATGGTTTGTGCCGTGTATCAATGGTCAATCCCCGGTAGAAGGTTCCATCGGAACAATTATTTATTTCAAGGTACCTCGTCTCTTTGTTAATAATAAGAAAAAGAAAAAACAAAAAGGAAGTGTGGGAAAAAATGACAAGAAGATATTGGAACATCAATTTGGAAGAGATGATGGAAGCAGGAGTTCATTTTGGTCATGGTACTAAGAAATGGAATCCTAGAATGGCCCCTTACATCTCTGCAAAGCGTAAAGGTATTCATATTACAAATCTCGCTAGAACTGCTCGTTTTTTATCAGAAGCCTGTGATTTAGTTTTTGATGCAGCAAGTAGGGGAAAAAGCTTCTTAATCGTCGGTACCAAAAATAAAGCATCGGATTCAGTAGCATCGGCTGCAATAAGGGCTCGGTCTCATTTTATTAATCAAAAATGGCTCGGTGGTACGTTAACGAATTGGTCCACTACGGAAACGAGACTTTATAAGTTCAGGGACTTAAGAGCAGAAGAAAAGATGGGGAAACTCAACCGTCTCCCCAAAAGAGATGCAGCAATGTTGAAGAAAAAATTATCTACCTTGCAAACATATCTCGGTGGGATCAAATATATGACGGGATTGCCTGATATTGTGATCATCGTTGATCAGCAAGAAGAATATACGGCTCTTCGAGAATGTGCCATTTTGGGGATTCCGACGATTTGTTTAATCGATACAAATTGTGACCCAGATCTTGCAGATATTTCGATTCCAGCCAACGATGACGCTATAGCTTCAATTCGATTGATTCTTACCAAATTAGTATCTGCAATTTGTGAGGGTCGTTCTAGCTATATAAGAAATTGTTGATTATGATTAAGATTTGTTAATGTTAATTATTGGGCAACTCCATAGATTTATTGGATCGGTTACTTTTTTTTTTTGCATTTTTTTAAATAGATAAAAAAAAAAGAACTGGGGATATTGATATATATTATGATGTTATGTGATTTCTTGGTATCCTAAATATATGATTAATGATTCAAGTTGGTGAGTTGAGAAAGAAATGGTTGAATCAAACTAATTCCTTTTTTGAAGTTCAATTTCTATCAGAGGACAATATGAATGTTATACCATCTTACATTAAAACACTCAAGGGGTTATACGATATATCGGGTGTAGAAGTAGGCCAACATTTCTATTGGCAAATAGGAGGTTTACAAATCCATGCCCAAGTACTTATCACTTCTTGGGTCGTAATTGCTATCTTGTTAGGTTCAGTCATCATAGCTGTTCGGAATCCACAAACCATTCCGACCGACGGTCAGAATTTCTTTGAATATGTCCTTGAATTTATTCGAGACTTGAGCAAAACTCAGATTGGAGAAGAATATGGACCTTGGGTTCCCTTTATTGGAACTATGTTCCTATTTATTTTTGTTTCTAATTGGTCAGGTGCTCTTTTACCTTGGAAAATCGTACAGTTACCTCATGGGGAGTTAGCTGCGCCCACGAATGATATAAATACTACTGTTGCTTTAGCTTTACCCACGTCAGTGGCATATTTTTATGCGGGTCTTACCAAAAAAGGATTGGGTTATTTCGAGAAATACATCAAACCAACTCCAATACTTTTACCAATTAACATCCTAGAAGATTTCACAAAACCTTTATCTCTTAGTTTTCGACTTTTCGGGAATATATTGGCTGATGAATTAGTAGTTGTTGTTCTTGTTTCTTTAGTCCCTTCAGTAGTTCCTATACCTGTCATGTTTCTTGGATTATTTACAAGTGGTATTCAAGCTCTTATTTTTGCAACGTTAGCCGCGGCTTATATAGGCGAATCCATGGAGGGTCATCATTGACTAGTTTTCGAAATAGTCTTTTTTTTAGCTTATCCCAATTCATGCATGGTTCAAGATAATCTGCTTGGTTGGAGAACATAATAGATATAAATACGGATGAATATATGACCTAGAGTCGTAGGAGAGAAGATGAACGATATTACGGAATTGTAAAAAAAAAAATATATATATGTATTGATATACATATTGATATCGTTATATTGATATATTGATATCGTTGATATCGATCATATTGATATCCATTGCATATATTGATGATTGCATATATTGATTTGATTGCAGTTTACTACATTTAGATTAGATGGATTACAAGATAAGTAAAGTCCTTTCTTCTGTTTCATTTGTGATTGTGTATTGGATGAAAAAACAGATGAACTCAAGGATATAGAAGAGTAAAGAACGAAGGATTGAATGAAAGAATGGTTGGAAAGAAAGAAATGCAATAACTAGAACCGTATGTATATGGATTTACAAAAACTTCATCATGGGTAGAAACTAAAAACGAGATATCGAAGTAGTTCTGACGATTCAGTAATATTATCATTATTTTTTAGTTACTTCGACCCAATAGATCTTAATGATCAAACTTAATGATAAAATTAAGTAATAATTCATTGGTTGATTGTATCATTAACCATTTCTTTTTCTTTTTTTTTGGTGCGAGGAACTTACCATGAATCCACTGATTTCTGCCGCTTCCGTTATTGCTGCTGGATTGGCTGTAGGACTTGCTTCTATTGGACCTGGAGTTGGTCAAGGTACTGCTGCAGGCCAAGCTGTAGAGGGTATTGCGAGACAACCAGAAGCAGAGGGTAAAATACGAGGTACTTTATTGCTTAGTCTAGCTTTTATGGAAGCTTTAACAATTTACGGACTGGTTGTGGCATTAGCGCTTTTATTTGCGAATCCTTTTGTTTAATCCTAGAACTGTAAAAAAGTACCTTAGATTACATACTTTTTTACTTTTTTTCTAATTTTATTAACTTGAAATTAAATTGCCGTTTGCTTCTTCGAATTATATCAACACTTTACTCCTATAATTACTTATTTGTTGAGACTCCAGGAAGGACTGCTTTGAGGATGAGGAATTACCAGATCACTCGCTTTCTTCCTTCTCGTCCTTAGCTTAGTACAATGGAAACTTTTTTCCTTTTAGGAAACGTTTCCACAAACGATATATTTCGCAATTGAAATGAGACCTAAGACCTAACCTAAATGAAATTACTAGATTTAATCTATTCCCATTAAAAAGGGGGAAATTCAATTAAAAATAAATAAATTGATCAAAAAAGAAAGGGGCGAGCGAAGTGATAGAAAAAGAACTTTGTTCTTTGTCAGTCCTATCTATAAGAGGAGAGCATATGAAAAATGTAACCGATTCTTTCGTTTTCTCACGCCACTGGCCATCCGCCGGGAGTTTCGGGTTTAATACCGATATTTTAGCAACAAATCCAATAAATCTAAGTGTAGTGATTGGTGTATTGATTTTTTTTGGAAAGGGAGTGTGTGCGGGTTGTGTATTTCAAGAATAGGTTGGATCCATCCGGCTGCACTTTACGTTATTTATAGTTATTTATAGTTATAGTATATTTAGGAGAAATAGGAAAAAAGGTGCACGATCTCGACGAATTACTTATGAATAAATTCAAAAATCATATGTAAGAACCATAGCATTTCGTGACTTATTGGTAAATCAACTTTGATTCTCTATCAACCAATAATGTGAGACCATTAACATGGTTAAAGCTAAACTGTTTGAAGTCCAGGCAAAACATGGTACTCTTTCTACGACTACATTAGTACTGACATGTTTTCAAAATGAATAGTTGGTAATTTATCTGATATAGAACACTCATATCGATAAAAGGATTTGAACCATTTACTAGAAAGAAAAGGGCACTCTGCCTTTTTTATCCAATGCCGAATCGACGACCTATGTATAAAAAAAGAGGAATTTTTGGATTTGAAGAAAAAAAGAAAAAATCTAATTCCAAATTAGAAATTTTTTAAATTAATTTAATTAAATAAAATTCAAATTTAATTAAATTAAGAACAAATACAAATAAAGAAACAACTTTGTTGACAATTATCGATTTTTATCTGGTCGGAAGAGTCCTCCTAATATTTATTCTGGTCTTGTATCAGTTTAGATATCTTTGAATACAAACAGAAAAGAAAAGAGAGGGCAGGCTCATTACATTAAAAAAAAAAAAAGATATGGGAATACCCATAACAAAAAAATAAAATAAATAATTGAGCGTGAGAGCCAAATGAATCGAAAGATTCATGTTTGGTTCGGGAAGAGATCATGAAAGTTGTGAAATTAATGGTAAGATAATCTACTTTCATTAAATGATTTATTAGATAATCGAAAACAGAGGATCTTGAGTACTATTCGAAATTCGGAAGAATTACGTAGAGGGGCCATTGAGCAGCTCGAAAAAGCCCGGGTTCGCTTACATAAAGTGGAACTGGAAGCAGATGAGTATCGAATGAATGGATACTCTGAGATAGAACGAGAAAAAGAAAATTTGATTAAAGCTACTTGTGATAGTTTGGAACGATTAGAAAATTACAAAAATGAAACCCTTCATTTTGAACAACAAAGAGCGATAAATCAAGTCCGACAACGAGTTTTCCAACAAGCCTTACAAGGAGCTCTAGGAACTCTGAATAGTTGTTTGAATACCGAGTTACATTTCCGTACGATCCGTGCTAATATTGGCATTCTTGGGGCCATGGAAGAAATAACTGATTAGCCCTTCCACTTTTACTTTAGTTTACAATTTAGGCATTATTTTTTTCCCTTTGCTTCCGAAAAAGAATAAAGAAACACTAATGGTAACCCTTCGAGCCGACGAAATTAGTAATATTATCCGTGAACGTATTGAACAATATAATAGAGAAGTAAAGATTGTGAATACCGGTACCGTACTTCAAGTAGGCGATGGCATTGCTCGTATTCATGGTCTTGATGAAGTAATGGCAGGTGAATTAGTAGAATTTGAAGAGGGTACAATAGGCATTGCTCTGAACTTGGAATCCAATAATGT